TACAAATGATCTTGAACTACAGCATCTGACCATATATGTATTACAATAAAGAAGGAGGATTTTCAATGCGAGATATAAAAACATATCTTTCCACAGCGCCTGTGCTAACTACTCTATGGTTTGGGTCTTTAGCGGGTCTATTGATAGAAATTAATCGTTTATTCCCAGATGCTTTGTCATTCCCTTTTTTCTAGTTATTAATATTCTATTAATATTATTAATATAATAAATATAATATGCGAAAAAAATGAAGAAAATTTGAGATACAATTCTACGTGACGTGACTAAAACTTAGTCCCCCTTTTTTTTTCAGTTCTTTAGGATAGGAAGGAAAGAGAAAGAAAAAATATATTGAACCTCAGCAAAAATCCGGTGGATCTAAGATCCCATTTTGGAGAACAGAAATAGAAAGGGGGTCCAGTCTAAGGTAAAAAAAAAAGCTCCACGAAATCATAGCATAAAAAAAAGATACTTAAATGAAATACTGGGATTAGGATAGGAATAATTGATAGTTAGAAAAAAATTGTATTACTTACATTATTACTATAACTATATATATATAATAATAATATAGAATAATATTCTATTAATATTAATTAGAATTACAACAAAATATTTAGAAATGGAACTTCTAATTAGTAACTTCTATTGATATTGATTTTTTTTCTTTTTTGTTCTTTTCGTCTTCTTAGGTTCGGGTCGAAAACAGAAGAGTTAAGTTGATCAAACAAAAATGCAAAGGGGGGTTCATGGCTAAGGGTAAAGATATCCGAGTTAGAGTTATTTTGGAATGTACCAGTTGTGTCCAAAATGGTGTCAATAAGGAATCGCCAGGCATTTCTAGATATATTACTCAAAAGAATCGGCGCAATACACCCAGTCGATTAGACTTGAGAAAATTTTGTCGATATTGTCACAAGCATACGATTCATGGGGAAATAAAGAAATAAATCGAACGTGTGTTTGATCTTTCAAAGGGGCAGGAAAAGGAAGAACTTAACATATCTTAACATAAACATATATAATATACAAATAAAAATATAGAATATACAAAAAAAACCTATTTCGGTCGGATCTGAAATGAATAAAGAAATAGAATTTTAGAAATAAGGAATAAACCATGGATAAATCCAAGCAACCTTTTCGTAAATCCAAGCGATCTTTTCGTAGGCGTTTTCCCCCAATTGAATCGGGGGATCGAATTGATTATAGAAACATGAGTTTAATTAGTCGATTTATTAGTGAACAAGGAAAAATATTATCTAGACGGGTGAATAGATTGACCTTGAAACAACAACGATTAATTACTATTGCTATAAAACAAGCTCGTATTTTATCTTTGTTACCTTTTCTTAATAATGAAAAACAGTTTGAGAGAGCCGAGTCAATCCCTAGAACTACCGGTCCTAGAACCAGAAATAAATAGATATACTCTTCCATTGATTCAAAACTTCAATCGGAATTCAAGCTCAGATTGATGTTTTGTTCGAAAAGCCTCAAATCCAGATTTGATTGTTGTGTTATAAGAAACAACAAATAGGGAAAGAATAAATCTTTTTTTTTTGAAAGATGTTCGTTCATTTCTACTACTTATCTTAATTTATCTTATCTTAATTTTTTTTTATTCTATCTTCCCGGAGTCCATTCTCCGGGGAATGCAATTCGGTTTCAATCATTCCTATATATGACTTTAGAATGTCTTTCATTTCATAATTTTATTGGAAATCATGTAAAGACAATTCTTATTTGATATAGCTATTTGCGCAAGTATTTTACGATTAAGAAGTAATTGCTTCTTGTACAGATTGTGTATTAATCTACTATAACTATAGAATACCCCTTTCTCACGAGCCGCTGCATTTATCCGAGCGATCCACAAACGACGAAAGTCCCTCTTTTGCCTGCCCCTATCTCGATGAGAGGAAACCAAAGCTCTCATTTTCTGTTGAGTAATGGTTCGAGTAAGTCTTGAATGCGCCCCTATAAAGGTTGACGCAAATAAACGAATTTTTGTTCGACGTCTCCGAGCTATATATCCTCGTCTAACTCTGGTCATTGAATCAAATTACACTTTAATGAATGAATAACTAATGGATTTCTCCTCTTTCAGTCATCCTTTTATCCCCCGGTTGATTAATAACAAAACGGATTATTCCGATATATAAAATATAAATTCCAATGGCTTTTGCTACTATGACCTTCCCAACCACGATTTTTAATCCTTCCAGGTAAAATACCTAGAAATAAGAAATTCTAACGATATTAAATAAATAAAAGCAAAAAATAGTGGGTTCCATCGTTTCTATGGTTATTTCATAAACGGCGAGGTCCTCTCTATACACCGGAGCCTCTTCTTTCATTTAATCAAATGTTATTGTAAACTTGTATAGTTCACTCTCTTTGGCTCTACCAATCAATTATACAGTAATAGATCTTTTCACAAATCACAAAAAAGGCTATCCATACAGTGACGGCATTTAATTATGAAAGTTGGCTAGGTAGCTGACCTTGTTAGTCCGTTCTTTCAAGAAAGGGAACATAACCTTTTTGCTTCTTGTAGTACTATTTCCTCCGCTTAATGGATAACTATTTGCTACCAATGGGGAATTGCTTTTCATCTCAAATTGAGGTGATTGGATTTGCACCAATGGAAACCATAAATTTCATACACAAAAAATATAGGTATATGATAGATCCTCATTTTTAGATAGTAAAAATGGCTTTTTCCACTCTATCTATCCTATTGGTGATTGGTACTGGAAAAATTGTTTCGTTTGTTCGAACTCATGATCTAAACGAGTCGCACATACACCCTAGTACATGTTCCCCGACGCTGAGGACATCCTTGAAGTGCGGGGGATTTCGTGATTTTTCTTATTGGCTGTCTTGTGTTTCTAATAAGTTGTTTAATTGTCGGCATATCATACATATATATAATAAAATAGGTTGGTTTAGATCGATCTTAACCTGATGATTGATGATTATGAATTATTTCCATTCAATATCAAATCACAAAAAATTCGAATTCTGATTTGAAACGGAATCATGTATTTACACGAAATCTCCAGTATTTTCATTTTCGACCGCTACAAGATCAACAATACCATGAGCTTGGGCTTCTGTTGCTGACATAAAAACATCCCTTTCCATGTCTTCGGATATAACCCATAAAGGGTTGCCCGTTCTTTGTACATAAACCTTTGTGAGGGTTTCGCGAAGTTTCAGTAGTTCTTCCGCTTCCAGGATAAATTCCCCTGCTTGCGCCTCATAAAAAGAACTAGCAGGTTGGTGAATCATGACCCTGATAATATTGATATAACATCATGCATGAACGGTTCTTCTATCTTGCAGGATTGGGCTAAAGTAAGGGATAAAAAAACAAGAAGAAAAAAAAAAACAAATAGAATGGAACAGCCGTACAGGCATCTTTTGTGCATTGCATACGGCTCTGCAATGGCATTTCTTCCTCCCTTCTCTTCAATTTCTATTCTATCGAAGAAAAAAATGGAATCCATCCGATCCAGATCGTTGAATGATCCATTTACCACCCTTCCTTTCGTATTGTAGGAGTCAAAAAATACTATGATGGTTCTGTTGCTTTCTATATTTATCTCGTCTGTGATTTAGCAATCCCAAAGTTTCTTTTTTTTTTCATTTTCGTACTCTTTCTTTCGTAACGTAAATATCATAAAGAGACTTCTGGTGTGGAAGAAAAATGGTTTGTGACGCTGAAATGTACTCCTGACACATAAGATCAAATCGGAATAACCTTTGTTTCATACTACTATCTCGATACAAAATCTCATGTTAGGAAAAACAATACTAGTTTGTTCATATCGAACTCGAAGTGCCATGCTATTATTACCTATTTTTCATATTATTCACATTCGATATGGCGAAGGCATAGTCTTCTTCTTTTTTTTTTCAAATAAAAACTCATTGGCGCCAAGCGTGAGGGAATGCTAGGCGTTTGGTAATTTCTCCTCCGACCAGAATGAAAGATCCCATTGAAGCGGCTAATCCCATGCAAATTGTATGCACATCGGGCGAAACAAATTGCATAGTATCATAAATGGCTATTCCTGGTATTACCCATCCGCCGGGGGAGTTTATAAACAAATAAAGATCCCTAGTATCATCTTCTATACTGAGATATACCATGAGACCAACAAGTTGATTTGAGATCTCACTATCAACTTCTTGGCCTAAAAAAAGTAATCTTTCTCGATAAAGTCGGTTGATTAGGACAAAATTGTATCCCTTTTGAACCGTACGCGCATCTTTGGATGCATACGGTTCAAAAAAATTGTGAAAAAAGAATCAATGTGTCGATTCCAATCCTATCTCTTTTTTTTGTAACAGATTTCCGTTTTTCTAATGAAAATAAAGGGGTTTTTTCTTCTATTTAAAAAAAAAAAAACATAAGTTTTGGCTCCCTTCCCTAAAAAAAAGAATTTACTGAACTTCATTTTTTGTATTAACCTTTCATTGATGTATTGTTTCGTCGAGATTCAAATCACGATGTCATTTTCTTGTTCCTGAATGGGTCCTTTCAATTCTTTTAGGTTCATGTTCTACTCCGGGGAAAGATCTATCCGAATTCTATTTGCACATATAGGACAAATAATCTCAGTACCATTTCTTTTTGCTACGACTTTTTTGAATTCGTTTTATGCCTCTCCCAAACTATTCGATGTATTCATCATATTGGTTGGCATGTCAGTTTGAGATCACTCCTATAATTTAATTAAATATTACGAATCGTCTATGCTACAAGCGGTAATTGTACATATATTACTATTACCAATTTGTTTGGTATTTTCTGAACGGAGCCTGGATATTTGATTTTATTAGTCCAAGTCAACCATAAATTCTTCTAATTGATAATATTGATCCTCAATAGAAATTGATCCAATTTCACTTCACGCTCCGAATGATTGAAGAACCAATCAATACAATATTTCTTGGGCGAAACAGAGGATATCTCGATCGGGGGAGAAAACGGGTAAATCCCATATGACCCAATATGTCTGACAAGTCGCACTATACGTCAACCCAAACTGCATCTTCCTCTCCAGGACTCCGAAAAGGTACTTTTGGAACACCAATGGGCATTAAATTAAAGAAAAAAATTAAGTACTATACTTCACTTTAATATGGAAACGTAAGAATGAGTTTATTGTCTTCATCATTTTTTTCTGTTTATTCTACTAGTTTATACATAAATGGGAAGGTTTTTAGAGAAAGAGAGAATGAATAAATAAAAATTTTAATGAAGGGATTGATCGTTCTAATAATAAACAAGTATCCATCCATTCGTTCCCACAAAATGGGACCGATGCTCCCATTGCGTATTGGTACTTATCGGGTATAGAATAGATCTGCTTCTCTTTGTTCTTACGAACAGAATTCTTCCGTTATTTTTAACGGAATAGAATAAATAGTAACCTTTTCTCATACAGAATCCGCTCAAAAGTACATAGTATATTCCAATGCGATAAAGTTACATAGTGTCTATTTTTCTTTGATAAAGGGGTATTTCCATGGGTTTGCCTTGGTATCGTGTTCATACTGTCGTATTGAATGACCCCGGTCGATTGCTTTCTGTCCATATAATGCATACGGCTCTAGTTTCTGGTTGGGCCGGTTCTATGGCTCTATACGAATTAGCGGTTTTTGATCCCTCTGACCCCGTTCTTGATCCAATGTGGAGACAAGGTATGTTCGTTCTACCCTTCATGACTCGTTTAGGAATAACCAATTCGTGGGGTGGTTGGAGTATTTCAGGAGGAACTGTAACGAATTCAGGTATTTGGAGTTATGAAGGCGTAGCAGGTGCACATATTGTGTTTTCTGGCTTGTGCTTTTTGGCGGCCATATGGCATTGGGTGTATTGGGACCTAGAAATATTCTGTGATGAACGTACGGGAAAACCCTCTTTGGATTTGCCCAAGATCTTTGGAATTCATTTATTTCTCTCAGGGGTGGCTTGCTTTGGCTTTGGCGCATTTCATGTAACAGGTTTATATGGTCCTGGAATATGGGTGTCCGATCCTTATGGACTAACTGGAAAAGTACAATCTGTAAGCCCAGCGTGGGGCGCGGAAGGTTTTGATCCTTTTATTCCGGGAGGAATCGCTTCTCATCATATTGCAGCGGGTACACTGGGCATATTAGCGGGCCTATTCCATCTTAGTGTCCGTCCGCCTCAACGTCTATACAAAGGATTACGTATGGGCAATATTGAAACTGTACTTTCTAGTAGTATCGCTGCTGTTTTTTTTGCAGCTTTTGTTGTTGCTGGAACTATGTGGTATGGTTCAGCAACTACCCCAATCGAGTTATTTGGTCCCACTCGTTATCAGTGGGATCAGGGATACTTCCAGCAAGAAATATATCGAAGAGTTGGTGCCGGACTAGCCGAAAATCTGAGTTTATCGGAAGCTTGGTCTAAAATTCCCGAAAAATTAGCTTTTTATGATTACATTGGTAATAATCCGGCAAAAGGGGGATTATTCAGAGCGGGTTCAATGGACAGTGGGGATGGAATAGCTGTTGGATGGTTAGGCCACCCCGTCTTTAGAGATAAAGAAGGGCGCGAGCTTTTTGTACGTCGTATGCCTACTTTTTTTGAAACATTCCCGGTAGTTTTGGTAGATGGAGACGGAATTGTGAGGGCGGATGTTCCTTTTCGAAGGGCAGAATCAAAGTATAGTGTTGAACAAGTAGGTGTAACTGTTGAGTTCTATGGTGGCGAACTCAATGGAGTCAGTTATAGTGATCCTGCTACTGTGAAAAAATATGCTAGACGTGCACAATTAGGTGAAATTTTTGAATTAGACCGGGCTACTTTGAAATCCGATGGTGTTTTTCGTAGTAGTCCAAGGGGTTGGTTCACTTTTGGGCATGCTTCGTTTGCTTTGCTCTTCTTTTTCGGACACATTTGGCATGGCGCTAGAACCTTGTTCAGAGATGTTTTTGCTGGTATTGATCCAGATTTGGATGCTCAAGTGGAATTTGGAGCATTCCAAAAACTTGGAGACCCAACTACAAAGAGACAAGCAGTTTGATACAAGATTTCTCTGGTATCTTTCGCCTCTTTTTTTTTTTATTTGAATAGGGTACTCGAGAAATATTGACTTGAATCACCTTCTTTTCTTTGATTCTTTCCCTTTTTTATATGGTATGGTAAACGACCCCACTCAAACGAATAGGTGTGAAAGCTATAATTGTAAACCACGATTGAATCTATGGAAGCATTGGTTTATACCTTCCTTTTAGTCTCGACTTTAGGGATCATTTTTTTCGCTATCTTTTTTCGAGAACCACCTAAGGTTCCGACTAAAAAATGAAATGATTTTTCATTATATCAACTGAAGTAATGAGCCCCCCATATCGGGCGGCTCATTACTTCAACTAGTCTAGTCCCCGTGTTCTTCAAATGGATCTCTTAATTGTTGAGAGGGTTGCCCAAAAGCGGTATATAAGGCGTACCCCGTA